GAAGTGTATAGGCGTTGGTTCGGCGGTAAATAGTGTGAGAGTAAATGAATAGAATTTGATATACAAAATTCAAGATCAGTGTCAGTAATAGTACTGACACTGATCAATATTCATTCTCGATCATTTTCAAAAGAATATTTTCTTCTTATTTTATTTATTTTGTAAACAAAACCCAAGGAGGGGGTCAACTATTATATGACATTCAAGGATTTACTTCTGTATGCTCTTGTAGAGATTTCTATTCGAGTGATTATTCGTTATTACTCGTGAGTCTTTGTCTCGTATAACATATTATTAATTATTTTCAAAAGAATATTTTCTTCTTATTTTATTTATTTTGTAAACAAAACCCAAGGAGGGGGTCAACTATTATATGAAAAAACTTATCTTAAAAGTCCTGAAAGGATTCACCACAGAGAATTTCTGGAAAGGATTAAACACAGTGATTTGTGGTTCTGTTGTAGTTATCGAGCTGTATAGGCGTTGGTTCGGCGGTAAATAGTGTGAGAGTAAATGAATAGAATTTGATATACAAAATTCAAGATCAGTGTCAGTAATAGTACTGACACTGATCAATATTCATTCTCGATCATTTTCAAAAGAATATTTTCTTCTTATTTTATTTATTTTGTAAACAAAACCCAAGGAGGGGGTAAACTATTATATGAAAAAACTTATCTTAAAAGTCCTGAAAGGATTCACCACAGAGAATTTCTTGAAAGGATTAAACGCAGTGATTTGGGGTTCTGTTTTAGCTATCGAAGTGTATAGGCGTTGGTTCGGCGGTAAATAGTGTGAGAGTAAATGAATAGAATTTGATATACAAAATTCAAGATCAGTGTCAGTAATAGTACTGACACTGATCAATAAAAACATCTATCAAAAACTAAAAGAAAAGGAGTAAACAGCTATGAAATCACCAGTCGACAAAGTGATCTTTGTTGTTATTGTGATCATGTATATTGTAATTAATTATACTTAATGAGGAGGTATCAACTATGACGACGAGGGATTTAATTCTCTATGCTCTTGTTTGTCCGAAAGGAAAAAAGATCTCTGAGAGACCTTTCCTAGATCCGAAAGGGAATAATCGGGTTCTCCAATAACACAAAAGTGTATCATGAGAACGAAAAACCCCAATAACAAATCCATCATGATAGTGTATCATAAGAACGTAAAACAAACCCATCACGATACACTATCATGAGAACGAAAAACCCCAATAACAAATCCAAATTAATTAATAACAAATCCAAATTAATTGTCTCTTTCATATTCATGTCTTGGATTTCAGCAAAATAAAAATCTCGAACAAATCCAAGTTCTTAACGTATCTAAGTATAAGTTAAGATCTATTTTGGAATCTCATGGAAGATCTTTTTTTCTTAAGAATGAAATAAAGGATTCTTTTTTTAGAATCCAAGGAATATTGAATTCAAAATCAAGACATAAGAACGTTTCCGATCCCGTAATGAATCAATGGACAAATTGGTTAAAGGTTCATTATCAATATGATTTACCTGAGAGCAGATGGTCGAGAAACTGGATCTGGATCAGAAAAAAGAGGGATTCTAGTTGTAAGATATTTAATGAAACCATCGCTGGAATTGAGATCTCATTCAAAGAGAAAGATTTCAAATATCTGGAGTTTCCTTTTGTATATTATTCTTAATTCTTAATTCTTATTATTACTTATATGGATCTTCTTACCAACCAGATTTAATAGAATCTAATCATAACTATCGGGTTAGGATTGATCTAAACCAGCTCATTATATATATATGACTCACCATGCCAACTATAAAACAACTTATTAGAAACACAAGACAGCCAATCCGAAATGTCACAAAATCTCCCGCTCTTCGGGGATGCCCTCAGCGCCGAGGAACATGTACTAGGGTGTATGTGCGACTCGTTTAGATCATAGACTAAAAAAAAAGAAATCTTTCCGGTATCGGTGATTGTTTAAGATAGTTTGAATGGAATTCTTCCATTCACACACACTATCTTAACTTAAACAAAAATCTATTCTATTAGTAAGAATTATATGATTCTATATATAATTCTATTGTGTATAAAATTTATGGTTTCGATTGGTGCAAACCGAATCACCTTAATTTGCAATTTAAGATGAAAAAGACTTTCCCATTGGTAACAAATGGTTATCCATTAAGCGGGAAAAATCCTATTTCAAAGAAACGAAAATTATGCCCTAAATCTTGCAAGAACGGACTAAGAGGGTCAACTACCCAGCTAATCTTCATACTTAAATACCGTTACTGTATAGCTAGATTTCGTTGTGAAAGACCTATTACTAGATATTTCATGGGTAGAGCCCATGAGTGTGAACTGTACAAGTTAACAATAACATTGATTAAATCAAGATTCAATGAAGGAAGGGGCTCCGGTGTATAGAGAGGACCTCACCGTTTAAAAAGTAATCATAGAAACGATGGAACCCGCCATTTCTTTTTCTATTTATTCTATTTAATTTACTATATTTTTTTAAATACCTAGTATACAATTTATTATTTCGAGGTTAAATGCTTAGAAAAAAAAGAAAAAAATCGTGGTTGGGAAGGTTATAGTAGCAAAAGCCATTGGAATTTTTCTTTTATACATTGGAATAATCCATTTTTGTTATTACTAGACTAGGAAGGATAAAAGAATAACTGAAAGAAAAAAATCAAATAGTTATTCATCAAAGTCTCATTTATTCAATGACCAGAATTAAACGAGGATATATCGCTCGAAAACGGAGGACAAAAATTCGTTTATTTACATCAAGTTTTCGAGGAGCTCATTCAAAACTTACTCGAACTATTTCACAACAGAAAATAAAAGCTTTGTTTTCGGCTCATCGGGATAGAGATAGGAAAAAAAGGGATTTTCGCAGTTTGTGGATCAGTCGAATAAATGCAATAATTGGCCAGAATAAACCAAAAATATACTATATTTATAGTAAATTAATGTATAATATGTCCAAGAGGCAATTGCTTCTTAATCGTAAAATAGTTGCACAAATAGCTATATTAAAAGGGAATTGTCTTTTTATGATTGCCAACGAGATCATAAAAAATAAGAATTCCCCGGAGACTGAACTCCGGGAAGGTGGTCGAATAGAAGAGATTTGTATAATAAAATAGAATTCATATGACAAAGTCATCAAAAGAAATAAACAACCACGCTCAAAAAAGATTATTTCTCTTCACCTATTATCTTTTTTCTTACAACGCAACAACCCCAATTGTCGTAGTTTTCGAACAAAATATCAATCCACATTTCAATTGAGTTTAGATTCAAAATTGAATTCAATTGAAGAGTAACTCTATCTTTTTTTTTTTTTTAAAACAGTAGTAGTTCTAGTGGTCGACTTGCTTTTTTCAAATTTTTTTTTTCCATTCTTAACAAATTTTTTTTTTCCATTCTTAACAAAAGGTAACAAACTAACATTAACAAAGGGTAACGAAGATAAAATACGAGCTTGTTTTATAGCAATCGTAATTAATCGTTGTTGTTTTAAGGTCAATCTATTCACGCGTCTAGATAATATTTTTCCTTGTTGACTAATAAATCGATAAAGTAAACTCATGTTTTTATAATCAATTCGATCCCCCGGTTGGATCGGGGACAAACTCCTACGAAAAGATTGCTTGGATTTAAGAAAGAGTCGCTTAGATTTCTCCATGGTTTGTTTATTCCTATACCAAAATCCTATTTCGTATAAAAAAGGATTTGTTTTCTTTATATTCTTATTTTTTTAAGAAATGTTTGTTATATAATGAAATATATGCTATAGAATGTTATATGTATATAATTTCATGTTCTATAATGTTATATATAGAATTTACAGATATATAATATATGATTTAATATATAATTTTTAGAATCTTCTATCTGAAATCATTTTTCATCTACCTTGTAAGGGTGACACACAAGCGATCCATTTTCTCTATTTCTTTATCTCTGCATGAATCATATGTTTGCAACAAAAGGGACAGAATTTTCTCAATTCCAATCGACTAGGGGTATTGTGTCGATTCTTTTGAGTAATATATCTAGAAATACCCGTTGATTCCTTATTAACACTCTTTTGATCACAACTGGTACATTCCAAAATAACAGTTATTCGAATATCTTTACCCTTGGCCATGAACCTCCCTTGGTTTTTTGATTCACTTAACTCTTCGATTTTCAGATTCGAAGCGAAGAATAAAAAAGGAACGAAAAAAAGTATAAGTTGATAATTCAAAATCAAATTATGAAAGATTTTGTTCCAATTCATTTTATATAGTACAGTAATAATTCAGTAATACAATGATTTCGAACTATATTTCGAATCGCAGTACAGTATTTCATTTTTCATTTAAGTATCTTGTATGATTGCCCCTGCCCTAGCATTTCAATTCCATTTCCGGTCTCACTCTATTATTAATAGCAATGGAATTGAATTAATAATTCAATTCCACTGAAACCAGGGAAAAATTCTGAGTTTCACTGAGACCAAATACACCTTTCTTCTTTCTCTTTTTTTTCTAACTTATTCTAATTAGAAAAAAAAAAGAAATGAAAGAAGAAGGAATTAATCACAGATATTTGATTGGATCTCTAATCTTCACCTTCCCGTGCCAATAACTAGAATGAAAAAAAGGGGAATATCAATGCATCCGGGAATAAACGATTAATTTCTATCAAGATACCCGCTAAAGCCCCGAACCATAGAGTACTTGCCACTGGTGCCACAGAGAGATATGTTTTTAGATCTCGCATTTCAAATAATCCTCCTTCGTTTTTTTCTTGTAATTTGTAATACACAATTACATATAGGAATATGAATATGATCAAATGGTTATTTTCTTAATAACCACTTGCATTTGTCGGTGGAAGTCCGAATTCAATCAAATTGAATTGTACAACGATTCATTAGATATCTTTATTTTCATTAGATATCTTTATTTTATAGAGCATGATTTTTATTTCATATATATATATAATATATATTCTTATTAATATTCTCTTCTAATAATATTAGAAGAACTATATTATTCTATTATTTTTATGAATTTGATTATCTTAATAGAATTTTTCTATTTTTCATATTTTTTTTTATAAATATTTTTGATATGTAGATTCTATTTATTTAATTTAATATATCTTCTTTCTTTTTATTATTATACTCTATATATTCTCTTTATTTAATTATTTAATTAATTATTCTTAAGAAATAGAATTTTTTTTCTTTTTTCATATTCGATATTATAGGATATGAGAAGGTAAAAAAAAAAAAAGAAAAAAATGGCAGGATATATGATATATATAACAGAAAATTGTGGAAAAGAAGACAAAGATTGTTTACAATGACACTGGAAACCAATGGAAAGGGATGTAGCGCAGCTTGGTAGCGCGTTTGTTTTGGGTACAAAATGTCACAGGTTCAAATCCTGTCATCCCTATCCCGAACTATTAGTTATCATATGAGCAGTAAAAAGAGATCAATTGAGACCAATTTAAATTGGACATACATACTCAATATCCATAGTTAACTATGGATATTGAGTATGTATATGCATCCAAGATGTATTTGCATCACATAAAATAAGATTATTGATGAAAAGAAAGCGCTCTTAGTTCAGTTCGGTAGAACGCGGGTCTCCAAAACCCGATGTCGTAGGTTCAAATCCTACAGAGCGTGATTCCATTCTTGTTAGATTGAGAATGAGACTGAAATAATGGCACAACAGTCTAATCTAAAGTCTGAATTTGATCTCCTGTTTTTTAGGATTAAAAGATATAGGAGGTCAAAAAACAAAAGAGATGTTACTTAATCAAAGATCCAACTGATCACCACGTCGGTATTGTAAATATGCAGTTACAAATAATCCAGCCAAAGTAATAGGAATTAGACCTAACACGATTCCAAATAGAAAAACTTCAATCATTTGAATTTGTTTGAAAGGAAAAAAAGGGAGGGTAATATCTATCCTTAAATATGAATCTGTATTTACCATGAGTCTCAATCACCAAGAATTGGAAATTGATATAATAAGGAACTATAGAATATCTAGCATATTCCAAAATCCCAAATTCCTCTTCAAATTTCAAATAAGTCGTATCTTATTCAGACTGATAAAAAGACCTGCGGTTATAGTTAAAACTGCTAGTAGAAAACCGAAATAACTGGTTATAGTGGGCATAAGGAAACTAAATGAAATATGTTCTTTTTATACATATGTTTATAAAGCACTTTCCTAAGTTTCCATTTTTGAGATAAAAAGAAGAAAATAAGCAAAAAATACCACTTGAAAGATACAATTGAAAATAATTGATTCATCAATCAATTATTACGGACGAACAAAAAGAAAAATATAGTTTCATAGACACGAAATCAATTCATCATCTGTGACATCTACCCATCCTGTGATTCCAAATCAACAGATTTCTTGATCAACTCGTGAGTTGAGTAAACTAATCTAATGAAAATATTTTCACTTTTTTCTTTACTATTCGAATTAGAATATTTTTTATATTCTATAGAATTCGATTTCTATTAGAAATAGAATAAAAGAAATAGAAAAGAAATATATTATGAATATATAAACAAAAAGAAAGAATAAAAACTTTGTTGTTTAACTTCATGCAACTTTGAAATCATATGGAATAAAATAGGAAAAAGATCTATGTTGACCCCCCTTTTTTTATTGTATCTAATTTGTTCTATTTTCATTCTTGATTTCTTTTAGAACAAAAGAAGAGAGTGACCTTAGAATACCCTTTACTTCTTCACTTTGATTTTAACTTAGTAGATTTAGTAATGTGTTCCGTTCTTCTAATATCTAGAACGAAAAGAAAAAGGTATTAGATCACTCGAAACTAGGATTCCTCAGTTTTTTTTCTTTTCATCATATTTTATTTATATATAAAGATCGATCCTTGTAATTAAACCAAGAAAGAGCCTTAGCCTTTTTGTGTCTAATACAAGAACAACTAATCTTCTTTTGAAGAAAAATGGGATTAGTTCCTCTTTTTAGTATCTATTACTGCTATTATTGTTACTGGACGACTAACCAATTCAATTCTTGAAAATGAAAAAAAAAAAGAAGGGGTTCTAACAAAAAAGATCTTTGACAACCACAAAAAGTAGATTTCTAGATTTCGCATCTAATTGAATTGTAGAAATTTTCTAATTCCCTTCATGAATTATTAGAAACCAATTCATTCGATTCACATTTTAATTGATTCTCAGTTTCTAGTCCAAAGCTAATAATGAATGTGGAGAACCCTTATTTTATACTCTTAAACTTTGAGGAATTTTCTATTCAGTACAAACAACCAACAAGGAAAAAAGAAAGAGATTTTCTAGTACTTAATCCCTCCATTGATTCTGAAATTTCGTTGCTGTGTTAGAAGAAGGATAGCTATACTAATTCGGTATACTCGAAAGAGACCCTTGGTACAAAATTGACGATCTAACAAAGATTGCATTTCAGTAAATTTCTAATT